CTTATTATCTTGGTGCGGAGGTTGTGTAGTCTCCGCGGTTGCCCCAACCAAAAAACGTAAAAGAAAGCGGGAAAAGAAGGAGAATACCTACTTTAATATGGTCCGTTCTTTTTGGTTCTTAAGCTCGATAGGGTCTTCTCGTCTGGCGCTTATATGGCGGCTTTTGCACCACCAGAGAAGTTTCGTGGGATAGAGAGGAGACAGTTAGACCCTCGTGTTGCCATTCATACAGGTCCTTATTTAGAGAACTAGTGATTGCGCTACCTTTGCACGGTCAGGATACCGCGGCCGTTGAAAATTCACTGGGCAGGCAGTACCCCCTATGTTTGGAAAAGCAGGGGGCGATGTTTTTGGTAAACAGGCGAGGTCTTTTTTGCCGAGTTCCTTCTCTCTATTTATGGTTAGGTGTCCCTCCTGAGTTGGTGTCCACGGTAGGATGAGGTCTCGTATTTTAAAAATTTGTGTTTTCGTGTTAATCCCATCCTTGGTTAGGGTCCGTATATTTAGGCAAGTGGGACGGTGTTACTAGTTCTAGCAGAATCAGTAATTATATAATTATAACTTCCTATTGTTAATTTGGCTGTTTTTGCAAAAATTTTTGTGTAAGTCTTTCATGAGCTTTAACGCGTTCTTGGTGGCTGCTTCTAAGCCTACGGTTGAATTAGGGTTTTGGTTATTGGCCTTATTTGGGTTAGTAGTTGTTTCTATCTTGGGAACCAGGCTTATCCTTGGATCCCTTACATCGCTTGGTGCGTGCGAAGCTCCTACTTCTTTCAGAAGTTACCAGCTATCATCAGGCGCGTTTGGCGTTTCACCTCTATTCTTATTTCTTCCTGCACTATTGCGACAGTGATGGGGAGGGCTCTAAAAGCCGAACAAGAATAGATCGTCTGATTTCGGGTAAAGATAAAATTATCGTGTTAAGTGGCTAGACCATGATGCAAAAGGTACGGGAGTTTATTCCTTCTTTTTTAACCTTTTTAAACTATTTCATCTTTTTTTCAAATATCCCTTACGGTACTTTGATAATAATACTTTTTCGATCGCCTCTACTAAAGTAAAAGTGCTAAGTTATGATGTTTCATTTTGATTTAGATAAATTTAATGGGGAGGCAGAGCCGGGATACATTATAAGGCTGAGGCTACAGCTAATGTTAGAAGGAGGGAAATTAGGGCTATCACCAAGTATTGCTTTATTAAGCCAGATTGGGTAGTTTGTGTTTGTTGTGAAAGGGACTTGTTTAGTGAGGCTGCACCCTGAGCTCCCAGTTGTTCTCCTCAACCAAAGTCGAAGAGTCGGGTAATAAATGTTTGGCTCGTGGATAACGACAGAAGGGACTTGGTGAAGTGGGCTGTTTCGGGGAAGAACCAGAAGCTAGTAATAAAGTTTCGCGCTGGGGAGATTAGTAGGTTGTGGGAGTGGACAGGTGAAAAGGAAATTCGGGCGATTTCTGATCCTAATACCAACCCTAAGATTGTGACGGCTAAGGCCAAAGTCTTTAGGAAGAAGGGAACTGGGGAGACAAATTCGTTTGTGAGAAGTGGAAATAAGGCTCATCCGGCCACCCCTGCTCCTAGTGCTAGCCGCTTGATGGGGCTGGTTAGGTTAATGTATTCTTCCGAGATTGGGTTTGATGGGGCAAGAGTACTTGATTGGGAAAAGGCGGCTAAAATAATTCGAGCGCTGTAAGCAGCTGTTAGTCCTGTGGCAAGCATAGCTAAGACCAGGGTAATTAAGTTAGTAAATGAGGCGGTAGCTGTTTCTAAAATGAGGTCCTTAGAATAAAAGCCAGCCAGAAAAGGAGTTCCGAAGAGGGCCGCGCTCCCTAAAGTAAGACAGGCACTGGTTACTGGGAGTGAGAAGGCTAGGCCCCCCATCTTTCGGAGGTCTTGTTCGTTGGAGGCGGAATGAATTACAGATCCAGAGCATAAGAAGAGCATTGCCTTAAAAAATCCGTGTGTGCAAATGTGAAAAAAAGCCAATAGAGGGAGATTTAGTCCTATGGCAAATACCATTAAGCCTAGTTGGCTTGTTGTGGAGAAGGCAACTATCTTCTTTATATCGTTCTGAACTATGGCACAGGAGGCTGCAAATAGGGCAGTTATTGCACCGAGCATTAGGATGGCTTGCTGGACTGGGGTGTTAGGGGTAATAAGAGGGGACACTCGAACTAGTAGGAAAACCCCAGCGACTACCATGGTAGAGCTGTGTAAAAGAGCTGATACTGGGGTGGGGCCTTCCATGGCGGCGGGGAGTCATGGATGTAATCCAAACTGAGCTGACTTTCCTGTTGCTGCCAGTAAACAGCCTCACAGGAATAGAGAAGAATCAAGAGATGAGGAGGAGGCTAAAGCAAAGAAGGAGTCAAGAGATCAGCTGGATGTGGCAATTATTAACCACCCCGAGGCTAATAAAATTCCTATGTCTCCGATACGGTTATATATAATTGCCTGGAGGGCTGCGGTGTTGGCGTCTGCTCGGGTAAACCATCATCCAATTAGTAGAAAGGATAGGAATCCTACCCCTTCCCAACCTATAAGTAGTTGAAACATGTTACTTGCGGAGATTAGAAGGATCATAGCCATCAGGAAAATGGTTAGAAATCGGAAAAACAGTGTGATGTTAGGGTCGGAAGACATATAATATAGTGAAAATTCAACAATACACCAGGTTATAAACAAGGCTATTGAAGAAAATACTATAGAATATATATCGTAGCGGAAGCTCAGTGATAAAGTAAATGCGTCAACTGACAACCACGTTCATTGTGTATTATTGATGACTTGGTGGTTAGCTAGAACAATAATGGAAGGTGCGATGCTTACTACGAAGGCCATCTTTATTAAATTTGTGGTCAGAAGCTGAGGGGGTAGGGGAGACAAAACGTTAAGAGAGGAAGGCTGGGATTGTCGGGGGGCTATAATTCCTAAAAATAGAAGAATTAAGATGGAAGTAAAGCAAGTACCAAATAGTGTCGAAATTTGAAGGGTCATCGAAAACTCCGCGGAGTTGAACCGTGGGAGAAGTAAATTAGCAGTCTATTCTCAGCCCCTAGTCTTCGGGGCAGCGGGCGGGGTTTAACCGCCAGTTTTAGTGCCACAGACTAATGGTTTGATTAGCCTACGCTGTCCAGGTAAGGCAGATGATCTCTGGCTTTAATGTAAATAAGACTAGGGGTGCGAGGTGTAGAGAGAGGTTAAGGTGTTCCAACGAAAAAACTGGGGTCATCTTCTTAAGGTATTGTGGGTGACTGGAGTGCTGGGATGCTTGAAATAAGTAGAGGGAATAAATAGCGCTAAATACTGCAGTAATCCCTGTGATCAAAATGGTTCAAGGGTTTCATGTAATTAGAGCGGTCATAATAAAGAGTTCTCCAAAAAGGCTGGGGAGAGGGGGTAAACCCATGTTAGCAGCCGCTGTTATTAACCATCAAATTGTTAAGAGAGGCATCAAAAGCTTTAGTCCTCGGTTTAAGGCTAAGGTTCGGGTGTAAGTTCGTTCGTAGGAAAGGTTTGCTAAACAAAATAGACCAGATGAAACCAAACCGTGGGCAATCATTAAGATAATTGTACCGTGAAGCCCTCAAGATGTTTGGGAAAATACCCCAGCAGCGACCAGGCTCATATGACCCACTGAAGAGTAGGCGATTAGTGCCTTCATATCTGTTTGGCGTATACAAATTAAGCTAGTGGCTAAGGCTCCTCAGATGCAGAAGGTAACTAAAGGTGTGGAGGTGAAGTTTGCTGGGTAGGAAAAGATGGAGGCAAATCGAACGAGACCATAACCCCCCAACTTTAGTAGGATGGCTGCTAATACCATGGAACCTGCGATTGGGGCTTCTACATGGGCCTTAGGTAACCATAGATGGGTTCCATATATAGGAAGCTTTGCCAAAAATGCTATAATAGAGGCAACTCATCACAAAATAAGGGTGTTAATAGGAGTACCAGAAAGAGGGTCTGTTAGTAATGTTAGAGGAATGTTTGTGGAGTCAAAGCTACTATAGAGAGATAATAGGGCGACTAGTAAAGGTAGTGATCCAAACAGGGTATAAAAGAGGAAATAAGTGCCGGCTTGCAACCGCTCTTGTTGATGCCCCCATCGGGTAATTATAATAATGGTCGGAATAAGTGTAGCTTCAAAGGCAATGTAAAATAAAACAATATCCAATGCAGAAAATGTAGCTATGAGAGCAAAGGTTAAAATACTTAGAAGGGTGGTGTACGTACGTTGGTATGTTAAAGGTTCTTGTTGGAGATGCCGCCGGCTTGCTATTAGAGCCAAGGGTAAAAGTCATAATGATAAAATGATTAGGGGGGTAGAGAGCGAATCGGTGGCTAAGGAAGAAGAAAGGGTGTGTCAGGAGCTAGCGTAATGAAAAGGAAGAAGAACTGGTAATGAAATTAATGTCAATACAGACGATTGGGCTATTAGGGTTCGTCATAGGAACTGTGTGGGGGTAATAATGGAGGAGATTACTATACCAAAAGATGTTAATAAAATTGTTAGCATTGTAATAAATTTAGTGTTCGGATTAGGTCCGCTCCATGGGTTCGTGAAATGGAAACTAGTAGGGCAAGTCCAGTGCTAGCTTCGCAGGCTGAAAGAGCAAGAAGAAGGGTTGTGGCTGAGGTAAGTGGACAACTAAATGTACTAGTTGCTCAAATGGCTATACCGGAAAACAAAGAAACTAAGAGCAGCTCTAAGCAAAGTAAGGCCGACAAGAGATGAGCACGGTTTAACCCAAGACCGAGGCACCCCAAGATGAAGGTAAAGGATACAAGTGAAAGGGGAAGCATTAGAAACTCCAAATTAAAATTGGCCCCGGCCGTAAT